CCAAAGAAGAAGAGCAGAGCAAACGAAGCATGTCCAAAAGTAAACCAACCCCTCGGACTGCTACGAAAAACACCATCGGATTTCAAAGTCGCACGATCTAATTCAAAAATTTCACCCAATTGAGCACGTCTAGCATATTTTTTCACAGTAGCTGGATCACTATAACTGACTCCATTGAGTTCACCGCCATAGAACTCAACAGTTACACCTACTTGTTCGACACTATATTTCGATTCTGCCCTTCTAAAAGGGACATCGGCTCTAACAATTCCGTCTCCGTCTACCAAAACAACCGGAAATGTTTCAAAAAAAGTAGGCATACGACGTACATAAAGTTCACGCCCTTCTTTATCTCTAAAGATCGGGTGTCCTAACCAACCAACAGCTATTCCATCCCCGTTGTCCATTGAGCCCGCTCTAAATAATCCCCCTTTTGCCGGATTATTGCCAATGTAATCATAAAAGGCTAATTTTTCAGGAATTTTAGACCAAGCTTCAGATAAACTTTTATTTTCGGCTAGCCCAGCACTAACTCTTCGATATATTTCTTGTTGGAAGTATCCTTGATCCCATTGATAACGGGTGGGACCAAATAATTCAATGGGGGTAGTTGCCGAGCCATACCACATAGTTCCAGCAACTACAAAAGCTGCAAAAAAGACCGCAGCGATACTACTGGAAAGGACGGTTTCAATATTTCCCATACGTAATCCTTTGTATAGACGTTGGGGCGGACGGACACTAAGATGGAATAGACCCGCCAATATGCCCAAGGTTCCTGCTGCAATATGATGAGAGGCTATTCCTCCCGGAACAAAAGGATCAAAACCTTCCACACCCCATGCTGGATTTACAGCTTGTACCCTTCCCGTTAGTCCATAAGGATCGGATACCCATATTCCAGGACCATACAATCCTGTTACATGAAATGCGCCAAAACCAAAGCACGCCACTCCTGAGAGAAATAAATGAATTCCAAAGATCTTGGGCAAATCCAAAGAGGGTTTGCCTGTACGTTCATCACAAAATATTTCTAGATCCCAATACACCCAATGCCAGATAGCTGCCAAAAAGCACAAGCCAGAAAACACAATATGTGCACCAGCCACACCTTCGTAACTCCAAATACCCGGATTCGTTATAGTCCCCCCGGTAATACTCCAACCCCCCCATGAATTGGTTATTCCTAAACGAGTCATGAAGGGTATAACGAACATACCCTGTCTCCACATTGGATCAAGAACAGGGTCAGAGGGATCAAAAACAGCTAATTCATATAGAGCCATCGAACCGGCCCAACCAGCAACCAGAGCTGTATGCATTATATGGACAGAAATCAAACGACCGGGATCGTTCAATACGACCGTATGAACACGATACCAAGGCAAACCCATGGAAATACCCCTTTATCAATCAAAAATATACGCTATGTAACTTTATTGCATTGTAAAATAGACTATGGTTCTTACTTTTTTAGTGGATTATCTCGGGGAAAGGATTACTATTTGTTCTATTCTTTTAGTAAGAAAGTCTTTCAATAATAATGGAACAATTTTGTTCGTAGGAACAAAAAGAAGCAGATTTATTCTACACCCGATAAGTACCAATACGCAATGGTAGGTCGTTGATAGCATTTTATATGAGTAACTGCATCTATATTTGTTCATCATCCAAAGGATCCACTTGTAAGAATTTTATTTTATTGATTCTGTCTTCCTTTTTTATGAACTTATTCAATCTATGGATAAAATATGATAAAAGATAAGATATTATTAAGACAATAAACCTATTTTTACGCTTTCACATCAAAGTGAGATATAGTACTTAATCTTTCTTTCATTTAATGCCTATTGGTGTTCCAAAAGTACCTTTTCGAAGTCCTGGAGACGAAGATGCATCGTGGGTTGACGTATAGTGCGACTTGTCAGATATATTGGGTCATATGGTATTTCCCCGTTCTCTTTCCCGATTGAGATATCCTCTCTTTCGCCCAACAAAGATTGATTGAATCATACAAAATTTGGAGCGTGAAATGCAATGAAGTACAATTAAATCTATTTTTAGGGGGGTATACAGATTAATATTAGCAATTAGAATAATTTATGGTTGGCTTAGTTCAAATAATAAAATGAAGTATCCAGGCTCCGTTTAGAAAAAAAAACCAATAGATATCTATGATTTCTACTTAATATCATTAATATCATATCATTAATATCATATTCTATTTATAATTTATTTATATAATATTCGATTTATAATCTCTTTTATAATCTCTAATATAATATAAATAGAAGTGATCTAAAACTGTTAATAAATCGAGTAATATGATGAATGCATTGAATATTTAATATTTGGCGGGAGATATGAAATTAATTGAAAAATAAAGAAGTCGTAGCAAAAAGACGTAGTATTGGATCATTTGTCTTATATATGCAAATAAAAATCGGTCCGATCTTTACTCGGAGTAGAGCATAAACCTAAAAGAATTCAAGAAGACCATTCAGGAACAAGAAAATTACATCGTGATTTGGATTGGATTCCGATTAAACAATACATCAATGAGAAGTTACTCCGATAAGTTTAGTGAATTTTTTTATTTCCATTTATATATAGAAATTCTATTTCTATATAAATAGAAAAAGGCCAAAACTCATCTTTTTTTAAATGAAAGAAAAAGCCCCTTTGTTACAAGTTAGACAGAGCTTGCTATGACAAAAGAAAAAAAAAAAAGAATCTACACATTGATTCTTGTTTTTTTCGCGATTTGTGTTGAACTGTATGCATCAAAAGATGCATGTACGGTTCCGAAGGGATACAATTTTATCCTAATCAACCGACTTTATCGAGAAAGATTACTTTTTTTAGGCCAAGAGGTTGATAGCGAGATCTCGAATCAACTTATTGGTCTTATGGTATTTCTCAGTATAGAGGATGATACTAAGGATCTCTATTTGTTTATAAACTCTCCCGGCGGATGGGTAATACCTGGATTAGGTATTTATGATACTATGCAATTTGTGCAACCAGACGTACAAACAATATGCATGGGATTAGCCGCTTCAATGGGATCTTTTATTCTGGTCGGAGGAGAAATTACCAAACGTCTAGCATTCCCTCACGCTTGGCGCCAATGAATTTTTTATTTGATTTGAGAGAAAAAAGAAAACTATGCCTTCGCGATATATGAATATTAAGTAATAATAGCATGGCACTTCGAATTCGATACGAGAATTTTTTTTTTTTCAAAATCGTTCCATTCCATTATGTATCGAAAGAGTAGTATGAGATAAAGGGTATTTCCTATTTTATCTGATATATCAGGAGACCCATTTCAGCGTCACAAACTTTTTTTGTTTTCACACCGAAAAACTAATATATATTATTTTTATTAAAGAATAAGAAAATAAAATTTATTTTTTTACTTATTTTTATTTGAAAAAAAAAAGAAACTTTGGGATTGCTAAATAACAGACGAAATTAATATATAAAGCAACGGAACCATCATAGTATATCTTTAACTACTTCAAAAGGAAGGGCGGTTGTTGGATCATTTACCTATGTGAATATGATAGACCCTATATTATTTATATATATTCTATTTATTCAATGTAAGGTAAAAAAAAGGTATAGGTATAAAAGTGAATTCCATTGTAGAGCCGTATGCAATGTGCAAAAGATGCCTGTACGGTTGTTCAATTCTATCTTTTTTTTCTTATTATATTATTCTTTATCTTTTCGCCTTTCATCATGCGAGATAGAATAATTATTTATTATATCATCAGATCAGGGTAATGATCCATCAACCTGCTAGTTCTTTTTATGAGGCACAGACGGGAGAATTTATCCTGGAAGCGGAAGAACTACTGAAGCTGCGCGAAACCATCACAAGGGTTTATGTACAAAGAACGGGCAAATCCTTATGGGTTATTTCCGAAGACATGGAAAGAGATGTTTTTATGTCAGCAACAGAAGCCCAAGCTCACGGACTTGTTGATCTTGTAGCGGTTGAATAAAAAATAAGAAGGATTTCACGCAAATATACAATTTAAGATTTTATCTTCGTACCAGATTTAATACAATATTCTATGAATCCATTAATATAAAAATTATTCATAATTATTTGGTTAGGATCGATCTAAACCAGCCCATTATGTGTATGATTCAACATGCCAACTATTAAACAACTTATTAGAAACACAAGACAGCCAATCAAAAATGTCACGAAATCCCCCGCTCTTCGGGGATGTCCTCAGCGACGAGGAACATGTACTAGGGTGTATGTGCGACTCGTTCAGATCATGGACTAGGCTTGATCCAGTATAAATGATCAGTACCAGTGAATAGGATAGAATGGAAGACCACCATTCACTATACGAAAAATGAAAATAGCTAAAAATCTAAAAAAGATCTATCATACCCTTCTATTGTGGTATCAAATTAATTTATGGTTGCCATTGGTACAAATCCAATCACTTCCACTTTTAATTTAAGATGAGAAAGAATTCCCCATTGGTAGCAAATGGTATTCATTAAGCAGGGAAATCCTATTTAAAGAGCAGAAAGATTATGCCCTGACTCTTGCAAGAACGGACTAACAGGGTCAGCTACTCAGCTAATCTTCATAATTAAATACCGTTACTGTATAGGTGAGTCTCGTTGTGAAAGACCTATTACTGGATAATTATGGGTAGAGCCAAAGAGTGTGAACTGTACAAGTTAACATTAATTAAATGAGGGAAGAGGCTCCGGTGTATAGAGAGGACCTCACCGTTTAAGACGTAACCATAGAAACGATGGAACCCACTATATACATACCTATTTCTATTTACTACTTTTTATTTACTTTAATTTACTATGTTTTTTTGATACCTAGTATCAATACAATTTCTTATTTCGAGGCGAGAAGCCTAGAAAAAAAAAAAAAAGAAAAAATCGTGGTCGGGAAGGTTATAGTAGCAAAAGCCATTGGAATTTTTATTTTATACATTGGAAGAATCCGTTTTGTTATTAATAGACTAGGAAAGGGAAAGGAAATAACTGAAAGAAAAGAAATCAATTAGTTATTCATCAAAGTTTCATTTATTCAATGACTAGAATTAAACGAGGATATATAGCTCGAAGACGTAGAACCAAAATTCGTTTATTTGCATCAAGCTTTCAAGGGGCTCGTTCAAGACTTACTCGAACTATTACTCAACAGAAAATAAGAGCTTTGGTTTCGGCTCATCAGGATAGAGGTAGGCAAAAGAGAGATTTTCGTCGTTTGTGGATCACTCGGATAAATGCAGTAATTCGAGCCAATAAAGTATACTACAGTTATAGTACATTAATACACCATCTGTACAAGAGGCAGTTGCTTCTTAATCGTAAAATACTTGCACAAATAGCTATATTAAATAGGAATTGTCTTTATATGATTTCCAATGAGATCTTAAAATAAGATAAGGAGATTGAAAGAAATGAAATGTTTTAAATGGAGTTCCTTGACAAATGAACTTGGGAAAGTAGAGTAGAAATTAGTATAATAAAATAGGATATGATAAAGTCATCACAACGAACAAACACGGTCAATAAAAAAAGATTTATTCTTCTTCCCCAATTCTTTTTTTTCTTACGACACAACAATAAAATTTGAATTTTCAGATTTTTTGAACAAACCGTCAATTTGCATTTGAATTCGGATTGGAATTTTATTTTGATTCAATTGAAGAAGAGCAAGCCTATTTATTTTTAATTCTAAGACCAGTAGTTCTAGGAGTCGACTCGCTTCTTTCAAACTGTTTCTCATTATTAAGAAAGGGTAACAAACATAAAATACGAGCTTGTTTTATAGCAATAGTAATTAATCGTTGTTGTTTTAAGGTCAATCTATTCACCCGTCTAGATAATATCTTTCCTTGTTCACTAATAAATCGACTAATTAAACTCATGTTTCTATAATCAATTCGATCCCCCGATTGTATCGGGGGCAAACGCCTACGAAAAGATCGCTTAGATTTAAGAAAGAGTCGCTTGGATTTATCCATGGTTTTTTTATTCCTTGTCCCGAAAATCCTAATGCTATTTTGATCGGATCAAAAATGATTTCGAATTAAAAAATAGGATTGCTTTGTTTTGTTTATATTTAAATAAATATATGATCTGTTATATATAATATGTCGTTTTTCGTCTTCCTTGGAATGGAAGGCGGACACGCGAGCGATCGGTTCGATCTATTTCTTTAGCTCCCCGTGAATCGTATGTTTGTAACAAGAGGGACAGAATTTTCTCAATTCCAATCGACTAGGCGTATTATGTCGATTTTTTTGAGTAATATATCGGGAAATGCCCCTTGATTCCTTATTAACGCGGTTTCGAAGACAACTGGTACATTCCAAAATAATCGTTACTCGGGCATCTTTACCCTTGGCCATGAACCCCCTTTGGATTTTTGATTGACTCAACTCTTCTATTTTTCTATTTTCCGATCCGAAACGAAGAAGAAGAAAGGAAGTAAAAAAAAAATAGAAGTTGCTAACTCGAAATCCAATTATGAAAGATTTCGTTGCAATCTATCAATATAGTAATAATAAGTAATATAATGATTTCTAACTATATATTTCTAATTTAGAATCGCTGTAAAGTATTTAATTTTTCTTTTTCATTGAATTATCTTGTATGATATTGTTGCCATGCCACAGCTATTCCATTTTCTTTCTCACTCTATTATTAATTAATTTAATTTTTCGCCTGGAAACCCGAGTTCTTAGTTTGACTAGGGTGAACCCGCTTTTATTCTTTTTCTTTTCTAATTTATTTTAATTATAAAAAAAAGAAGAGAAGGGGATGGATTAGTCACAGATATTTGATTGTATCTCTAATTTTCTTCATCCCTTCCCATCTCAATTACTATAATGAAAAAAAAGGGAATATCAACGCATCCGGAAATAAACGATTGATCTCTATCAATAAACCCGCTAAAGACCCAAACCATAGAGTACTTACTACCGGTGCCACGGAAAGGTATGTTTTTAGATTTCGCATTTAAAATCCTCCTTCTTTGTTATTTGTTATTGTAATTTTATTACAATTTGTAATACATAATGGTAATACATATATGACCAGATGTGTATATGTAGTTAATGACTGACACTTGGATTTATACGCAGAATTCCTAATGCAAATTGAAATGTACAACGATTCAGTAGATATTCCTTTTCGTAAAAAAAAAAAAAATACGTCCCTTTTTGTCTGAGAATTCCCAAAAAATATTCATTTTTTTGGTTTCATATTTCTTTAGTACGTATATAATATAAGTCTATTATTATATGTTATAATGATATGAGACTAAAAAAAATTAAGAAATGACAAGATAATTTGGTATATCACTGAAAGAAATAAAGATGTGGAAAACAAGACAAGGATTCTCTACAATGACACTGTAGGCTAATTGAAAGGGATGTAGCGCAGCTCGGTAGCGCGTTTGTTTTGGGTACAAAATGTCACGGGTTCAAATCCTGT